AACGTATACCTTTTTTAAGTCGTTCGAGCGTAACTTGGAAAAGTTTTAAAAAGTCTAATTTCGATGATTATAATCTTTTTGTAAGATCTAATAGAGATTCGGGTTTTCTAAGTTATTTGGAACAACCAGATTTTCGTCGAGCCGTAATCAAAGGATCTATGCGCGCTCAAAGGCGTAAAGTGGTTATTTGGAGACCGTCTCTAGGAAATGCCCATTCCCCGCTTTTTTTCGAAAAAATGGAAGATTTTCCTTTTCCTATATCCCAACTAATGAAACTTTTTTATAATATTAGAAATTGGCTTGCTATAAAGTCAGAATTACAAATTTTAGATCAAAAATTTATAATAAAAAAAGGCTACCAGAAAACGGGAATAGAAATATGGGAGAACATTCCACATAGACAAAAAACAAGAAGTATTCTGTTAATAGCTCAAGCAATTTTTAGAAGATATATTAAATTTCCCTTATTGATAATAGCTAAGAATATTGGCCGTATTTTATTAGGGCAATCTCCGGAATGGTATGAGGATTTCCAAGATTGGAATAGAGAAATTTATTTAAAATGCAGCTTGAATGGTATTCAATTCTACAAAAAAAAATTTCCTAAAAATTGGTTAAAAGAAGGTTTTCAGATAAAAATCCTATATCCTTTTCATTTGAAACCTTGGCACAGCTCTAAGCGACGACTCTCTAAGAGATATCTAAAGAAACAAGATGATTTTGATTCTTGTTTTTTAACAGTTTCAGGAATGGAAATGGAATATCCTTTTGGTCCTCCTCGAAAAACACCTTCCTTTTTTGAACCCATTTTGAAAGAGATAGACTTGAAAGTCGAACTCAGAAAATTAAATTTTAGAGTTCGAAGAGTTTTAAAAAAAATAACAAATAAAAAAGAAAAAGCATTTTTATTTGTAAAACGAATAAAAAAACAACTTTTCAAAGGAAAGACAATTCCATTATTTATACCGAAAGAAATATATGAATCAAGTGAAACTAAAAAAGAAAAAGATTCTATAATCAGCAATCAGATAATTAATGAATCAGTTAGTAAAATTCGATCTACAGGTTGGACAAATTATTCAGAGGCGGAAGAAGAAATGCAAAATAGGATTGATAGAAGAAGCACAATCATAAATCAAATAGAAATAATGAAAAAAGAGAAAAAAAAAGGAAGGCCAGGAATAAAAAAAAATCAAAATAATAATGGAGAATCACCGCCAAAAATTGGGAAAATATTTAAAAGAAAAAATATTCAATTAATAGTTAAATTTTTCATTGAAAAAATATACATAGATATCTTTCTATGTATCATTAATATGCGCAGAATCGCTCTACAACTTTTTATCGCATCAAAAAAAAAAATTCTTGATAAATACATTTACAATAATGAAACAAATCAAGAAAGCATTAATAAAACAAAACAAAATAAAATTGACTTTATTTCGCCTATGACTATAAAAAGGGCTTTTGATAATCTTAGAAATAGTAAGGGGAAGCCCCATATTGACTTATCTTACTTGTCACAAAACTATGTATTTTTTAAATTATCACAAAGCCAAGTTATTAACTTCAATAAGTTAAGATCTATTCTTCAATATAATCGACCGTCTTTTTTTCTTAAGACTGAAATAAAGGATTTTTTTGGAAGACAAGGAATATTTCATTCCGAATTAAGACATAAGAAACTTCCAAATTATGGAATGAATCCATGGAAAAACTGGTTAAGAGGTGATTATCAATACGATTTATCTCAGATTACATGGTCTAAATTAGTCCCACAAAAATGGAGAAATGGAATCAATCAATACCATACGTCTCAAAATAAAGATTTAAACAAATGGTATTCCTATGAAAAAGACCAATTAGTTGATTACAAAAAAAAACAAAATTCGAAAGTATATTTATTAGCAAATAAAGAGGATAATTTTCAAAAAAACTATAGATATGATCTTTTATCATATAAATATATTCATTCTGAAACTAAGAAGAACTCCTATATTTATAGATCATCATTAGAAACAAATAAGAACCAAGAAAATTCCACCAGAAATAAAGAAAAATTTTTTAACATACTCAATAATATTCCTATCAATAATTATCTAGGAAAAAGTTATAGTTATATTATATATATGGAAAAAAATACAGATAGAAAATATTTGGTTTGTAAAAAAAAAAAAAATATTAAGGCTGAACCTAAACCGAATAAGGACCAAAAAATGGATAAAATTCATAATAATGGTCTTTTTTATCTTCCGATTCATTCAAATTCCGAAATCAATTACAAATACAAAAGGGTCTTTTTTGATTGGATGGTAATGTTTTTTGATTGGATGGGAATGAATGAAAAAATCTTAATCTTAAATCGATTCACATCGACTCCGAAAGTTGTTTTCTTTCCAGAGTTTGTGATACTTTATGATAAATATAAAAAGAAACCTTGGTTTATCCCAAGCAAATTACTTCTTTTTAATTTGAATATAAATCCAAATTTTAGTGAAAATAAAAATATCAATGTAAAGGAAGAAGAGGATGAGGATGTAAAGGAAGAAGAGGATGAGGATTTTTTTGGAAAGCAAGAAAAGGATGAGTATTTTTTAAATTTTAGCCCATCAAATTCAAAAGAATATTTTAAATTAAAGAATCAAAACAATATTGAAGAATCTTTTTTACAACCGATCCGAAAACTAAGAATCGTCCTTAAAGGAGATTTTCCCTTGCAATTACAATGGAATGGACGTGTGAATAAATTGAATCAAAAAATGATAGATAATATCCCGGCATACGGTCTCCTGCTTAACCTGATAAAAGTAAGAAAAATTGTTCTATCCAATATTAAAAGGAAAGAAATGAATCTGGATATAATGATTGAGCGTTTGGATCTTACAGAATTAATAAAAAATAGAATATTAATTATGGAACGTGCCCGTCTATCTGTAAAAAATGACGGACAGTTTTTTATGTATCAAATCATAGGTATTTCATTGGTTCATAAAAATAAGCACCAAAGTAATCAAAGATACCGAAAACCAAAAAATGTTGCTAAGAATAATTTTGATGAATCCATTCCAAGACATAAAATAAAAACTCTAAATAGAGACAAAAAGAATTATGATTTGCTTGTTCCTGAAAAAATTTTATCGTCTAGACGTCGTAGAGAATTGAGAATTCTAATTTCTTTCAATTTGAATTTAAAGACTAGGAATGGTGTGCATAGAAATGCAGTATTTTGCAAGGAAAACAAGATAAAAAACTGGAGTCATTTTTTGGATGAAAGTAAACATTTTGACAGAAAAAAAAATGAATTAATGAAATTAAAGTTCTTTTTTTGGCCTAATTATCGATTAGAAGATTTAGCTTGTATGAATCGCTATTGGTTTGATACCAATAATGGGAGCCGCTTGAGTATGTTAAGGATATATATGTATCCATGATTTAAAATTTTGAGTTTCCTATATATTATCTTATTCTATCATATATATTATCTTGTTCTATCAATCATATTTTTCATTTTTTCTTCTGTCCGGCATCGGTATATATTGATGTTATATGCAAGCAACCAGATGGACATATGCGATGTCTTACACCCCAGTCTAGTATATTGCAATACTAAGCAAATGACGTAGGAAATGGCGTATCCATTAAAGCTATAAATTAATCAACAGAATCTTTGTAGTAAACTATTTGGTAGCGTCTTTTTCTATCACTATCCAAATTAACTCCAAAATCGGATTGATTAATCTTAATTGATAAAATCCGGAGTCTATAAATAAATTATGATTATTGTGTATACTACATTAAAATTTCTGACATTATTATTACTGATCAATAAAATAAATATCTGTAAAAAGGGGAGTGTGAAATTCTTTTATGGTAAAAAATTCATTTATTTCAATTATTTTGCAAGAACAAGAAGAAAACAAAGAAAACAGGGGATCTGTTGAATTTCAAGTAGTTAGTTTCACCAATAAGATACGGAGACTTACTTCACATTTGGAATTGCACAAAAAAGACTATTTATCTCAGAGAGGTCTGCGGAAAATTCTGGGAAAACGTCAACGGTTGCTGGCTTATTTATCAAAAAAAAATAGAGCGCGTTATGAAGAATTAATAGGACAGTTGGATATTCGAGAGAGAAAAACTCGTTAATTTGAAGAATTAGTTTGAACTATTCGCTTAAAGTTTGATGAACTTCTTTTCGCTTTCAGCAATTCATGGAAGAATGAATCAGGAAAAACCTATGACTGTACCATCTACAAGAAAAGACTTCATGATAGTCAATATGGGACCTCACCACCCATCAATGCATGGTGTTCTTCGACTCATTGTAACTCTAGATGGTGAAGATGTTATTGACTGTGAACCAATATTGGGTTATTTACACAGAGGTATGGAAAAAATTGCGGAAAATCGAACAATTATACAATATTTGCCTTATGTAACGCGTTGGGATTATTTAGCTACTATGTTCACAGAAGCAATAACTGTAAATGCGCCAGAGCAATTAGGAAATATTCAAGTGCCTAAAAGGGCCAGTTATATCAGAGTCATTATGTTGGAGTTAAGTCGGATAGCTTCACATTTGTTATGGCTCGGCCCTTTTATGGCAGATATTGGGGCACAGACTCCTTTCTTCTATATTTTTCGAGAAAGAGAATTGATATATGACCTATTCGAAGCTGCCACCGGTATGCGAATGATGCACAATTTTTTTCGTATTGGAGGAGTCACTGCTGATTTACCTCATGGCTGGATAGATAAATGTTTGGATTTTTGCGATTATTTTTTAACAGGAATTGCTGAATATCAAAAGCTTATTACACGGAATCCCATTTTTTTAGAACGAGTTGAAGGAGTAGGCATTATTGGTGGAGAGGAAGCAATAAATTGGGGTTTGTCGGGACCAATGCTACGAGCTTCCGGAATACAATGGGATCTTCGTAAAGTTGATCATTATGAGTGTTACGACGAATTTGATTGGGAAGTCCAATGGCAAAAAGAGG